ACCACGATTATATGACCAATTATATATCACATTTATTATTTTACCCCCCAAAACTTTAATTTTATTAGGAACACTTCTAACAAATGAATTAAATAAATTTAAATTTTGTAAAGATGAATAAACAGGCTTATATAAAAAAGACGATATAAGAATTCCGAAATAAGCTATACTAACGGAAAAAGTTGCATTTGTGATAAATTCATACCAATCTACAGAATGGTTTCTATTTTTATGTAAAAGGTTTATAGACGAACTTAAGAATTTGGATAGTATATCCAAATCCATTCCTTCCTGATTGAATAACGGAATTCCTACGGCCCCAATGAACAACGTAAATAAAACTAATACAAGCATCGGAAATAACATAGTATTGTCCGACTCGTGGGGATATGAGAAAGTGTTTTTAGTGCCAAAACGAGCAATACTAATAAACGGATGTACCATACTTCTTACATTTCCATTATTATTAATCCAATACGTGTTTAAAAAATAAGTTTTTTCATTGTTTTTCGTAGTTAAAAAATCTAATAAACGAAAGCTTGTTTTAATAATTTTTTTTCCTTCTTTACCCCAGAGAGACATTGAATAGAACGAGCTATTTTTTTTGCCGCTGTAATTTTGAAAATAAACATTTAAATGTCCTTCAAAAGTAAGTAAATAGATACGAAACATATAAAATGCAGTTAATCCTGCCGTGGAACAAGCTATTATTGCAAAAATCGGTGAATACAACCAACTATCATTAAGAATTTCATCTTTGGACCAAAAACAAGCAAGAGGTGGAATACCACAAAGAGAAAGTGTACCTAATAAAAAAGCGGTTTTTGTAATTGGTACATGTTTTCTTAAACCGCCCATAAGAACCATATTCTGACTTTTATCTGGAGAATATCCAACAATAGTTTCCATCGAATGAATAATTGATCCAGATCCTAAGAACAACAATGCTTTCGAATAGGCATGAGTAATCAAATGAAATAAAGCAACTCGATAAGACCCCATACCTAGAGCTAACATCATATAACCCAATTGAGACATTGTAGAATAAGCTAAGCTTTTCTTAATATCTTTTTGAGCAAGAGCTAAAGTGGCTCCTAAAAGTAATGTTATTATACCTGTCAAAGCTATTAGATTTATTATGTAAGGTATAACTATGAAAAGAGGAAGAAGCCGAGCTACAAGAAAAATCCCTGCTGCTACCATAGTAGCGGCATGTATAAGAGCCGAAATGGGGGTAGGCCCTTCCATGGCATCAGGTAACCATACATGAAGGGGAAATTGGGCGGATTTTGCAACTGCGCCGGCAAATAATAGGAAGGAGCATAAGGTAACAAATAAAAAATTAACCTCATTATTATAAACCAAGTTATTAAATATCTCAAACAAATCCCGAAATTCAAAACTACCCGTTATCCAATAAAAACCCAAAATTCCTAATAATAAACCGAAATCCCCGACACGATTAGTTACAAACGCTTTTTGACAAGCATTCGCCGCACTAGGTCGTGTGAACCAAAAACCTATTAATAGATAAGAACACATTCCAACCAATTCCCAAAAAATATAAATTTGTATCAAATTAGAACTAGTAACTAATCCCAACATTGAAGTATTGGAAAAACTCATATAAGCAAAAAATCTCAAATATCCCTGATCATGAGACATATAATTATCACTATAAATAAGAACCATCATTCCAACAGTAGTGATTAATATTGACATAATAGAAGTAAGTGGATCAACCAAGCAGCCAAATTCTAAATAAAAATCATTATTGATGGTCCAAGACCATACATATTGATAGACGGAATTGTGATTTATTTCCTGAATAGAAAAATGGGCTGAAAAAATCATAACTATACTTAACAATAAAACACTCGGAAAAGCCCACATACGGCGAAGATTTTTTGTTGCCGTTGGAAAAAGTAGAAGTCCTGCTCCAATTAACATTGGAACTGGAAGTGGAATGAAAGGTATAATCCATGAATATTGATATGTATATTCCATAAAAAAAAATAAAATATTTTTCTTAATTAATTGTTTCTGATTCACCGGTTCTTATTTGTTTTCTGTTGAAAGGGGTCAGTTAATAAAAAAAAATTAAGATATATAAAATAAAACTTAAATAAAATTTGCATTCTAATTATAATTATTACGTATTACAATAATTTATTTATATCTTTTATATCTATAGAGCGAGGATAGATAATTACACCAAAAACAGTGTTTGGTATGAATCATAAAGCACATAACTTGACCCATAAAAACTATTTATTGTAATTGTAATTCGGTTATTCAGAATCATTAAACAATTTGTTTTGTAACTAATTGATTGTCTTCCATTACAATAAAAGCTATTTGTAGGAAATGCTATGATATCCAACACTTTATTTTATGTAAAATAAAAAAAAAGGGCAAATAAAATGCCTTTTATAATATAATAAAAAAATTATAGATTTTGTATCCTTTAACAGATTAACTACTAGTCCCACTCGAATTTGAGAATTAAAGTTGGGTGTACTCTTTCTTCGAGTTTGACCAATTAAATTAATTAATATAATAGAAAATTATTAAAGTTTTTTAATTAAGCGATAGAGGGGTTGGGTTATTAACCTTTTGATGTATTTTATTACATGTATAAATGTAACACGACGAAAATAGAAAGAAAACTAAACGCACAATCTTTTCTTTTTTGTTTGTATTGTATTTTATCAACTTCAATCAATTCTATTTGGCATAGGGGATTGTTGTTAGTAATATTTTATGCGATTTTTACACACCCCCCTTTTTTATGAAGGGAGTATGATTTAGAGAATAAATAGATAGAGAACAGTAAAGAAAAATTTATTTTGAACAATAGATGTCTTTCACATCCAACCGAAGAACCTATTATAATATAATTTTTTAATGGCAGTTCCAAAAAAACGCACCTCTATTTCAAAAAAACGGATTCGTAAAAATATTTGGAAAAGGAAGGGATATCGGGCAGCATTGAAAGCTTTTTCATTAGCGAAATCTCTTTCTACCGGGAGTTCTAAAAGTTTTTTTTGTGTAACAAATAAATAATAGTAATCAAACAATACAATAAAAAATCTTAATCGGTCTAATTAGAAAAGTAATCTAATTTTGTTTCTAATTTTTTTATAATATTTATAAGTTATAAGAATTTTAATTAACATCATAATAGTAAAATAATTTATATTTATATAATTTATATATAATAAAAAATAATATATATAAAAAAAATTATTTTATTATTTTATATTTATATAAATTATTTTATATTTATATAATAAATATAAATCATAAATAAAAATAATTAGTTTCATAATGTTTTAATTTAGAAGGCGTCTTTTTTCTTTCATTTCTGATATAGATAAGAATTCTGTTGTCTACTTAATTCGAAAAATTAATGGTACTTTTTTGTTTGAAAAAAGGATAAATGCAAGCACAAGGGTTCACCTTTCGTTTTAGTATATTTTATAATTTTCAGGATGGGGATTCTCACTTTCCCCATCGACTTGAATCAATAATAAAAATAAATTTATTTTTTATTATATATTATAATTATATATTAAAAATATTATAATTATATATTAAAAGATATTATAATTATATATTATTATATATTAAAAGAAGGGTTCGTTGAAACTAATTGATTTAGTTTTAAATATGTTTTATAATCTTCTAAATCATTATTTTTCTAAATTATTATCACTATATAAACTCTTTAACCCAATTTAATTAAAAAAATCCCCTTTTACATTTTTAGCTAGTTATATGACTAATGTGCCAATTTTGAGTGATCCGTTTTAGATCCTATGGTTCGATTGGAAGATCGATCAAAATATAATATATATCAAAGATATAATATATATTAATTTAAAAATTTATAAAGTATTTTTTGAAGTACGGTACAATTTCGATAGAAATATAAAATATTGTTATATAATTGATACACCCATACTAATACCTAACTTAATTGGGTTGCTAAATCTTAACACAAATTCTCTACACAACGAAAAACCCTAAGAATTCATATAAAAATAACTATGCAAATATTTACAAAAACCCCTTGAGTGTATCGCTGAAATTGTGTTATATAAAAATTATATTTTATCGATAAAATTATTTTTTTATTTTAGATTAATAAAATAAATGATAAAATAAATGAATCATTAAAAAATGCAAACGAGACAGAACATTGCTTTTAGTTCTATCTATGGATTGAAGTCAAAATAATCTAGTTCCAACCGTAACATTTTTGTTTTAGGAAAACATAAAGTAATAACTTACGAAAAACTACATTTTTAGTTCAGTTAAATAAAATTGACATTCTAAAATAATAAATAAAAAGATAATAAATATTATTAACGAAAACGTTTAAATCCCTAATTCTTAAACAAGTTTTTATTCATCAATTTAATGGTTTCCTAAAAAAATATTGCATTTAATTAACTCCTTCAATCTCGACGATTGAATAAAAATAGGTTATTATGATTTCGAATAAGCCGCTATGGTGAAATAGGTAGACACGCTGCTCTTAGGAAGCAGTGCTAGAGCATCTCGGTTCGAGTCCGAGTGGCGGCATGGCATCTTCTAAAAGAGTAAGTCCTATAATGAATTCAATTCCCGATTTCAATTCCTATAATTGCGGGACCCCCTTTTAATAATTTTTATGATATTTTCAACTTTAGAGCATATATTAACTCATATATCCTTTTCTATCGTTTCAATTGTAATTACAATTCATTTGATAACTTTATTAGTCGATGAAATCGTAGGACTATATGATTCGTCAGAAAAGGGTATGATAGTTACTTTTTTCTGCATAACAGGATTATTAGTTACTCGTTGGGTGTATTTGGGGCATTTACCATTAAGCGATTTATATGAATCATTAATTTTTCTTTCGTGGAGTTTTTCCATTATTCATATGATTCCGTATTTTAAAAAACATAAAAACCATTTAAGCGCAATAACCGCGCCAAGTGCTATTT